TGCTGCGGGCCAAGCTGTAGAAGGTATCGCAAGACAGCCCGAGGCGGAGGGAAAAATACGAGGTACTTTATTGCTTAGTCTGGCTTTTATGGAAGCTTTAACAATTTATGGACTGGTTGTAGCATTAGCACTTTTATTTGCGAATCCTTTTGTTTAATTGTTTAATCCTAGAAATATAAAAAATACGTATTTTTCATATTTTCTTATTTTATTTCCTTGGACCTGTCGCTTGCTTTTTAGAATTATATCAAGATTGAACTACGACAATTACTTATTCGTTGAGATAATAACCCATGGGAAGGACTGATTTGAGGATGAGGAAGATTTGAGGATGAGGAATTAGCAAATCGACTCGCTTTCTTCCTTCCCTTCCCGTTCTTAGTCCAATGAAAACCTTTTTTTTAGTAAGTGTTGGAACAAACGAAGTATTTCGTAATTGACATGAGACTCGGTATCTCATTTTTCATTCTTATTGGAAATTTCAATTGAAAAAATAAAATCCAGTTATAAATTATAAATCGAATATTTTTTTTTCTGTTTAGAAATAGAGAAATTAATAAAAAAGAAAATAAAAAATAAGGGGTGAAGTGATAGAAAAAGAACTCTGTTCGATTTTTTTAGTCTATCTATTTTAGTCTATCTATAAGAGGAGATCATATGAAAAATGTAACCGATTCTTTCGTTTCCTTGGGTCACTGGCCATCCGCCGGGGGTTTCGGGTTTAATACCGATATTTTAGCAACAAATCCAATAAATCTAAGTGTAGTGCTTGGTGTATTGATCTTTTTTGGAAAGGGAGTGTGTGCGAGTTGTTTATTTCAAGAATAGGCTGGACTCGACCAGCTGCACTTTTTTTCGTTATAACTAGGAACGAAAGGTGCATGATCCCGCGAATTACTTCTGAATAAATTAAGAAATCATATGTAAGAACCATAGCATTTCGTGATTCATTGGTAAATATATTTTGATTCTCTATCAACCAATGATGCGGTACCATTAACATGGTTAAAGCTAAACCGTTTGAAGTCCAGACCCAGCATGGTATTCTTTCTACCACTATATTAATGCGGAGGTAGTTTCAAAATGAATAGTTGGAAATTTTTTCGGTATAGAACACTCATGTCGATAAAATGATTTGAACCATTTATTGGAAAAATGGGTATTTCGTTCCCTTTTTTTTATTTTATCCAATGCTGAATCGATGACCTATGTCTATGTATAAAGTAAGAATAATTTTTTTGGATTTGAATAAAAAAAAAGAAACAACTTTGCTGACAACTACATATGTTTGGTCAGAAGAGTCCTCCGAATATTCTGGTCTTGGATTAGTATGATCAGTTTCGATATTTTTATTTTTGGGGGGAATATGAACAGAGAAGAGAGGATAGGCTCATTACATTCAAAACAAAAATATATGGGAATTTCCCATAAGTAATTTAAGTAATTGAAGTAATTGAGCGCGAGAGCCAAATGAATCGAAAGATTCGTGTTTGGTTCGGGAAGGGATCATGGAAGTTTTTAAATGAATGGAAAGATAATCTACTTTCATTAAGTGATTTATTAGATAATCGAAAACAGAGGATCTTGAATACTATTCGAAATTCAGAAGAACTACGTGAGGGGGCCATTGAACAACTCGAAAAAGCCCGGGCCCGCTTACGGAAAGTGGAAATGGAAGCAGATCAGTATCGAGTGAATGGATACTCTGAGATAGAACGAGAAAAATTGAATTTGATTAATTCAACTTATAATACTTTGGAACAATTAGAAAATTACAAAAATGAAACCATTCATTTTGAACAACAAAGAGCGATTAATCAAGTCCGACAACGGGTTTTGCAACAAGCCTTACAAGGAGCTCTAGGAACTATCAATAGTTGTTTGAACAAGGAATTACATTTACGTACTATCAGTGCTAATATTGGCATGTTTGGGTCGATGAAAGAAATAAGAAATAACTGATTAGTCCTTACTACTGTAGGCATTATTTTTTTTTTTTCTTTCCAAAAAAGAATTAAGAAATATTCATGGTAACCATCCGAGCCGACGAAATTAGTAATATTATCCGTGAACGCATTGAACAATATAATAGAGAAGTAAAGATTGTAAATACTGGTACCGTACTTCAAGTAGGCGATGGCATTGCTCGTATTCATGGTCTTGATGAAGTAATGGCAGGTGAATTAGTAGAATTTGAAGAAGGTACAATAGGCATTGCTTTGAATTTGGAATCAAATAATGTTGGTGTTGTATTAATGGGTGACGGTTTGATGATACAAGAGGGAAGTTCTGTAAAAGCAACAGGAAGAATTGCTCAGATACCTGTGAGTGAGGCTTATTTGGGTCGTGTTATAAATGCCCTAGCGAAACCTATTGATGGTAGAGGTGAAATTTCAGCTTCTGAATCTCGGTTAATTGAATCTCCCGCTCCAGGTATTATTTCGAGACGTTCCGTATATGAGCCTCTTCAAACAGGGCTTATTGCTATTGATTCGATGAT